GGGTGAAATATTTTAATAATATAAATAGATACACTTTAAATTGAAAAAATAAGCTGTTAGAGGTTTTCCTGTTTCCGGGGGGTTTTCAGGAGTGTTAGCAATCTCACGAGTTTAGGGGGGTAGGGGGGTTTTTCGCGCAAAAAAGGGGGGCTTAATAAATTTACGAGTTAAATTCCATTTATGTACTTGATACCCTCTTATGGTGATAGTTAAGTTTATGTCTTATCACCATGGATATATAGTTCGTGAGCAAATTAGATTATACAACCTTCAATTGTGTTGGTGCGTGCACTCTGAAATGTCAGATGAAAGGAAGATTAAAAAATAAACCCCTTACCCACTGGAGATAGTGCTTTGCATGTTGGGTAATGAATCAACTGCTTATCACCATTAACTTATGTAGTTGAGCGAGTTTAGGGGGTTTGTTCAATTTTCTGTTCTTGAAATAGGAACCAAATGCCAGGAATAGATCACTGAATGTAACCCTTCATTGTTTGTCCTTGACCATCAATAACAGTTAGTGTAGAAGTTATACTGGTTGGTGGTCTCTTACTGCGCATTACATTACTTTATCATGAATTGTAACCGCTTAATCTAGTTAGATATTACTTTTAGTAGTTTAAAACCCAGTAAATGCGTACCCTTGATATATAAATATTTTAATATACCACCATATGTGTTTATGTCTAATAAAGCATAATATGTCCATGCTTGTATGGTTATAATAAATTAATGATTATAAACCATAGTTAAATACAGTAAAGCATATGCCTATATTGGATGGTCGAGACATGGTAGTTTTACATATATGTCATTAAAATATCGAGCAAAGAATAGTTTAATGTAAGAATCCTAGCTTTGGGAGTTAGGGGTAGAAGTTAAAATCTTCTTTCTTTGAGCAGTAGGGAGGAATTTAACCTCCGGCATCCGGTTTACAAGACCGGCGCTCTGATACTGAGCTACTAGTGCAGGCTCATCCGAGAGCTTTGTTCTCTAGTCAGCCGGCTAGTGGGGTGAGGACTAGGAATAGGAAGAAATACAGGAATGAGGCTACCTGTCCAATAATGATGAAAGGGTGTTCGACGGGCATGCCACCGATTCAGGTTAGGATGGCCACATCTGCGACGAGGGTCCAGAATAGGAATTGGGTTAGGGGTCGGAAAGTTAGGCCTCGTTGTTTAGATGTATGAAGGATTGGAACTACTATTAGTACTAGGATAGATGCTAATAGGGCGAGGACTCCTCCTAGTTTGTTGGGAATTGATCGTAGGATGGCATAGGCAAAGAGGAAATATCACTCAGGTTTAATGTGAGGAGGGGTTACAAGGGGGTTTGCTGGCGTAAAGTTGTCAGGATCACCAAGCAGATTAGGGGAGAAAAGAGCAAGGGAGGTTAGGCCGATCAGAAGGGCGGCAAAACCTAGGAGGTCTTTGTAGGAGAAGTAGGGGTGGAATGAAATTTTATCTGCGTCTGAGTTCAACCCAGTGGGGTTGTTTGATCCCGTTTCGTGGAGGAAAAGAAGGTGGATTACAGTCATGGCAGCAATAATAAAGGGAAGTAGGAAATGGAAGGCAAAGAATCGGGTGAGTGTGGCGTTATCAACGGAGAAGCCTCCTCAAATTCATTGGACTAAAGTGTTGCCGACGTAAGGGACGGCAGAAAGAAGGTTCGTGATGACAGTGGCACCTCAGAAGGATATTTGTCCTCAGGGAAGGACGTAGCCGACGAAGGCGGTTATCATGACTAGGAGTAGGAGGACGACACCCACGTTTCATGTCTCTTTATACAGGTAAGAGCCATAGTAGAGGCCCCGACCGATGTGGAGGTAGATGCAGATGAAGAAGAAAGATGCGCCGTTGGCATGTATATTTCGAATGAGTCAGCCGTAATTTACGTCCCGGCAGATATGGGCTACGGATGTGAAGGCTGTTGCGATGTCTGAGGTGTAATGTATAGCGAGGAAAAGGCCTGTAAGAAGTTGGGTTGCTAAGCAGAGGCCGAGAAGGGAGCCGAAGTTTCATCAGACTGAAATGTTGGAGGGGGCGGGGAGGTCAACTAGTGCGTCATTTGCGATTTTTAGGAGGGGGTGGGTTTTCCGGAGATTTGCCATTAGGTTCTTGTAGTTGAAGTAACAACGGTGGTTTTTCAAGCCATTAGTCCTGGTTAGAGTCCTGGCAGGAATTATGACTTTTATCATATATCTTATTTTACTTTCTTTTGTCTTAGGGTTAGTTGCGGTTGCTTCTAATCCTTCTCCGTATTTTGCTGCTTTAGGGCTGGTAGTAGTAGCAGGTATGGGATGTGGGGTCTTGGTGGGGCATGGGGGTCCTTTTTTATCTTTGGTACTGTTTTTAATTTATTTAGGTGGGATGTTGGTTGTGTTTGCGTATTCAGCAGCTTTGGCTGCTGAACCTTACCCTGAGACGTGGGGGAGCCGGCCTGTGGTAATGTATATAGTGGTTTATATGGTGGGGGTGGTGTTGGTATCAGGGCTGTTTTGAGGGGGGTGGTATGAGTCTTCTTGAGTCTCGGTTGATGAGCTTGGGGAGTTTTCTGTGTTTCGAGGGGATGTAGGGGGAGTAGCTTTAATGTATTCGTCAGGGGGGTGAATGTTAATTATTAGTGCTTGAGTGCTGCTACTTACTTTGTTCGTGGTTTTGGAGTTAACTCGAGGGTTGAGTCGGGGGGCCCTTCGGGCAGTTTAGTACGAGAGTAATAGTGTTATTAGGGTAAGGGTGAGGAGGAACAGGGTGAGGTATGTTTTGATTATACCTTGTTGAAGGTTACTTGTGGTTGTAACTAAAGGGAGACTGAGGGAGGTTACGGCTTTAGGGCCTGTTTTCTCTAGTCAGGTTTGGTCCACTATTTGGCTAGCAATTGTTTGGCCTAAGACCAGATTAAGTTTTGGGGTGAAGCGGTGAACAATTGCTGGGAAGAAGCCAAGTATGTTGGAGAAGTGATGGGTTGGGAGAAGAGGGGTGGGTTTAAATTGTTTGCTTGTTAAGGAGGCCAGTTCGAGTGCAATAAGAAGGCCAGTAATTGTAACTGCAAGGGCGGCTAGTTTGAGTAGAGGGGGTATAGATATGACGGGTGTTTTTAGAGGCAGAATGTTGGAGGTAATGATGAGGCCGGCGATGATACTTCCTCAAGCTAGTCGTTTAATGGGGTTTAGGACGGCGGGGTTATTTTCGTTGATAGGTGAGAGGGAATTAAATCGGGGATGGCCTATAGAGACGAAAAAGACGACACGAAGGCTGTAGATTGCTGTGAATGAGGTGGCTAGGAGGGTAAGAGTGAGGGCTCAGGCGTTTAGGTGTGATGTGTTAAGGGCTTCAATGATTGCGTCTTTTGAGAAGAAGCCTGCTAAGAAAGGGGTGCCCGTAAGGGCAAGGCTTCCGATGGTTAGGCAAGAGGATGTAAAGGGGGTGAGGTGATGTATTCCTCCTATTTTTCGAATGTCTTGCTCATCGTTTAAGCTGTGAATAATGGAGCCTGAGCATAAGAAGAGTATTGCTTTGAAGAAAGCGTGAGTGCAGATGTGGAGGAAGGCTAGTTGGGGTTGGTTGAGACCGATAGTAACCATCATAAGGCCAAGTTGACTGGATGTAGAGAAAGCGACGATTTTTTTGATGTCATTCTGGGTGAGGGCGCAGGTGGCAGTGAATAGTGTTGTTAGGGCGCCTAGGCATAGGCAGATGGTAAGAGCGGTGGGGTTGTTCTCTATTAGGGGACTCATTCGTACGAGGAGGAAAATGCCTGCTACCACCATGGTACTTGAATGCAGTAGGGCAGAGACCGGTGTAGGGCCCTCCATGGCTGACGGGAGCCAGGGGTGTAGGCCGAATTGGGCTGATTTACCAGTTGCCGCAATGATAAGTCCTAATAAAGGGAATGTAAGGTCTAGGTTTTTGGAAGCTGCGAATATTTGTTGCATCTCTCATGAGTTGAGGTTCGTTGCTATTCAAGCTATGGCAAAAATTAGACCAACATCTCCAACTCGGTTGTAGAGTACTGCTTGAAGGGCTGCGGTGTTTGCATCGGCTCGGCCATACCATCATCCGATGAGGAGGAAAGACATAATTCCGACGCCTTCTCAGCCAATGAAAAGTTGAAACATATTGTTAGCTGTGACCAGGATAATCATAGCGATAAGGAAAATTAGAAGGTATTTGAAGAAGCGGTTCATATATGGGTCTGCATGTATGTATCAGGATGCAAACTCTAGAATAGACCATGTCACGTAGAGGGCAATAGGGGTGAAGATAATGGAGTAGTGGTCGAATTTAAGGCTAATGTTGATGTCGAAGGTGATGGTGTTTATCCAGGTTCAGCTGGTGACGATTGTTTCCAGGCCTTCATTAAGGAATAGGAAGAGAGGTAGAAGGCTCACGAAGAAGGCTAGTTTGACTGCTGTTTTAACTTGGGAGAGGGCCCAGTGGGGCTCTTGGGGGCGGGGGGAAAGGGTTGTGAGTAGGGGATATCCAAGTAATGTAAAAATAATGATTAAACTTGATGTTATCATAAGTGAAGTGGGGTGCATAGCTGCTACTTGGATTTGCACCAAGAATCTTTGGTTCCTAAGACCAACGGATGAGCTGTTATCCTATAGGAGCTTAGGCGAGTGAGCCGTGGGGTCTAACCAGGGTGACGAAGATTAGCAGTCTTCGCTGCTAACGAGCCTCTCTCGGTGGATAAGAGGGGTTTAACCCCTATCTTCAGAATCACAATCTGACATTTTTATTAAACTATATCTACAGGCGGTCCAGCCTCAGATCAGTTCTGGCTTAAGGATGAGGAGGAGTAGGGGGACGAGGTGAAGGATGATCAGTAAGTGCTCACGGGAGTGGGTGGGGTCTAGGGAGATGATATGTGCTGGGAGTGGGCCTCGTTGTGTCATAAGGAACATGTATAGTGAATACCCAGCAGTAATAAGGGTGCCGGCTCCTGTGAGGGCTAAGGTTCATCAAGATCAGTTAAAGAGGGAGGTAATGATTATTAATTCGCCTATAAGATTGGGCAGAGGGGGGAGGGCGAGGTTGGCTAGGCTAGAGATGAATCATCACGTGGCCATTAAAGGGAGGACTATCTGAAGGCCTCGTGCTAAAAGCATGGTTCGGCTATGTGTTCGTTCATAATTGGTATTTGCCAAGCAGAATAAGGCGGAGGAGGTTAAACCATGTGCGATTATAAGAATAAGGGCTCCTGTAAAGCCTCAGGGGGTTTGAATGAGAATTCCGCCCGCGACTAGACCCATATGGCTGACAGAAGAGTAAGCGATGAGGGATTTTAGGTCTGTTTGGCGGAGGCAGATAGAGCCAGTTATAATAACCCCTCAGAGGGCAAAGATGATGAAAGGGTAGCTTAGTTCTTTGGTGAGGGGCTCTAGTACTATTATCATTCGTATTATACCATAGCCTCCTAATTTAAGTAAGACGGCGGCAAGGATTATTGAGCCGGCGATAGGGGCCTCGACGTGTGCTTTTGGAAGTCAAAGGTGTACGCCGTACAGGGGTATTTTTACTAGGAAAGCTATTAAGCAGCCGGCTCACCATAACTTATCTGCGTAAGAGGTGAGGGGGAGGGGGTCCGAGTATTGCAGGGTTAGGAGTGATAGGGTGCCTGCGCTGTTTTGTAGGAGGAGGAGGGCAACTAAGAGCGGGAGGGAGCCGGCCAAGGTATAGAAGAGAAAGTATGTTCCCGCGTTAAGGCGTTCTGTTTGGTTTCCTCATCGGGTAATAATAATAAGGGTGGGGATAAGGGTTGCTTCAAATATAACATAGAACATGATTACTTCGGTAGCGCTAAAGGCCATAATTAGGAAGAATTGCAAAGAGGTTAGGAGTGTAATGTACATTCGTTGGCGGTTAATTGGTTCGAGGGATATGTGGTTTTGGCTTGCAAGAATTATTAGTGGGAGGAGCCAGCAGGTAAGAACTAGAAGGGGGGTTGACAAAGAGTCCGTTGCCATATATAATCCTAATGAGGATCAACCGGTTTCTGATAGGTTTTTAAGTCAAGTGAGGCTGAATAGGGCAATAATGAAGCTGTGGGAAAGAGTGGAGGGTCAAAGCCATTTGGCGGGGGTGAGCCAGGTTGTGGGGACTAGCATGAGGGTGGGGATGAGAATTTTTAGCATTGTAGGAGGTTTAGGCTTTGTAGCCGGTCAGTTCCGTGAGTGCGGGCAGTGGCTACTAACAGGGCAAGGCCTGCACTTGCTTCACAGGCTGAAAATGCTAGTAGGAGCATAGGGGCTGCTGAGAAGCTGGTAGAGTCTAGTTGGAGGGTCCACAAGGAGAGGGCGATGAACAGGGAGAGCATCATGCCTTCTAAGCAGAGGAGAGCGGAGAGGAGATGGTATCGGTGGAAAGCCAGGCCTGTTAAACCTAGTATAAAGGTTGAGGAGAAGGCGAAGTGAACAGGGGTCATTAGGCAGCTGCGGACTTTAACCACAAGTTTTTGAGCCGAAATCAAATGTTTTTTTTAGACTAGCCACCTATTCGGCTCATTCTAATCCTCCTTGAAGTCATTCATAGATTAGGCCGAGGGTGAGGAGAATTAAGACAGCGGAGGCCCAGAAGAAGGTTAGGAGAGGGGATGTTAATTGGTCTCCTCAGGGGAGAGGGAGCAGTAGGGCAATTTCTAGGTCAAAAAGAAGAAAAAGGATTGCAACAAGAAAGAATCGGAGAGAGAAGGGTAGTCGGGCGGATCCTAGAGGGTCGAATCCGCATTCGTATGGTGAGAGTTTTTCGTGGTCGGGGGATATTTGAGGGAGTCAGAACGAGACGATGGCAAGGATGGTAGAGAGTGCAATGGCAATGGTAATAATTGTTGTGATTAAGTTCATTATCTTTCCTTGGATTTTAACCAAGACCAGGTGATTGGAAGTCACTTATACTCACTTTAATACTAGAAAGATTATGATCCTCATCAGTAGATGGAGATGTATAAGAAGAGTCAAACAACATCTACGAAGTGTCAGTATCAGGCGGCTGCTTCGAAGCCGAAATGGTGGCTTGAGGTAAAGTGGTGGCGGATTTGTCGGAGTAGGCAGACAGCTAGGAAAGTTGAGCCAATAAGGACGTGGAGGCCGTGGAACCCGGTTGCTACGAAGAAGGTGGCGCCGTAGACCCCGTCTGCGATAGTAAATGGTGCTTCGCTGTATTCTAGGGCTTGGAGGAAAGTAAAGTAAGCACCAAGAAGAATTGTAAGTGCGAGAGATTGAATTGCTTGTTTTCGTTTTGCCTCCATAATACTATGGTGGGCTCAAGTAACTGTTACTCCGGAAGCAAGTAGAACAGCCGTATTAAGAAGTGGGACTTCAAAGGGGTCTAAGGCAGTAATGCCTGTGGGGGGTCAGTGACCTCCAAGTTCAGGTGTGGGGGCTAAGCTTGCGTGGTAAAAGGCTCAGAAGAAACCTAGGAAAAAGAGCACTTCAGAGGTAATAAAAAGGATTATTCCGTATCGAAGACCTTTTTGGACAGGAGGGGTGTGGTGTCCTTGGAATGTGCCTTCTCGGACGACATCACGTCATCATTGGCAGATTGTTAGGACGAGTAGAGCAGTGCCTAATGTTATAAGGGAGACGGAGTGGAAGTGGAATCAGATTGCGAGACCTGATGTCATTAGTAGGGCAGCGACGGCGCCCGTTAAAGGTCACGGGCTGGGGTCGACTATGTGGTATGGGTGTGATTGATGGGCCATTAAACGTTTTCTTGTAGGTAGAGGCTTAGAAGAAGGACGAAGACATAAGCTTGGATTATAGCTACAGCGACCTCTAGTAAGGTGAGTAGGAATAGGAGTGTGGCTGTTAAAATAGCTACGGTTGGCATAAGGGGAAGGAGTACGAAGGCGGCTGTTGCAATAAGTTGAATTAGCAGGTGGCCAGCTGTTAAGTTGGCAGTAAGTCGGACCCCTAGGGCAAGAGGGCGAATGAATAGGCTGATAGTTTCGATAATAATGAGAACAGGGATTAGAAGGGTTGGGGTTCCTTCAGGGAGGAGGTGACCTAGGGCATGAGTTGGTTGATTTCGTATTCCAATAATAACTGTTGCAAGTCAGAGGGGAACTGCAAGGCCCATGTTTAAGGATAGTTGGGTTGTAGGAGTGAAGGTGTACGGTAGTAGGCCTAGCATGTTTAATGAGATTAGGAAAACCATAAGGGAGGTGAAGAGAAGGGCTCATTTATGACCTCCGGGGTTAAGGGGAAGTAATAGTTGTTGTGTAAATCGGTTGATGAATCAGCCTTGAAGGGTGAGTAGTCGGTTATTTAATCAGCGATTTGATGGTGTTGGATACAGGATTCAGGGGAGGGCTAGAGCAAGGGCAATCAGTGGGATGCCGAGGTAGGTGGGGCTTATAAACTGGTCGAAGAAGCTTAGTACCATGGTCAGTTTCAGGGTTCTGTTTTGGGTTTTTCGGTGCTGTGAGAGGTGGGTTCATTAGGGAAAGAGTGTGCTAAGACTTTTGGGGGAATTACGGTTAGGAAGATCAATCAGGAAAAAGCTAGGATAGCAAATCAGGGTGTGGGGTTAAGTTGGGGCATGTCGCTAAGGGTGGGTGGTAGTCACCAATCTTTAGCTTAAAAGGCTAACGCTGGACCTGTTTAGCTTCTTAGCGAGGCGTCTTCGATTATTAGAGAGGTTCAGTTTTCAAAGTGTTCGAGAGGAACTGCCTCAACTACAATAGGTATAAAGCTATGATTAGCCCCGCAAATTTCTGAGCATTGTCCATAGAATACTCCGGGTCGGTTAACAATAAAGGTTGTTTGGTTGAGTCGTCCGGGGACTGCGTCAACTTTTACTCCTAGGGAGGGGATAGCTCAGGAGTGTAGAACATCTTCGGCGGAAATGAGGACTCGAATTGGTGATTCGACTGGGATTACCATTCGGTGGTCTGCTTCTAAGAGACGGAATTGGCCGGGTGTTAGATCTTGGGTGGGGATCATGTATGAGTCGAATCCAAGATCTTCATAGTCTGTATACTCATAGCTTCAGTATCATTGGTGACCCATAGCTTTAATAGTTAAATGCGGGTCATTAATTTCATCTATTAGGTAAAGAATGCGAAGGGAGGGGAGGGCAATAAGGATAAGGATAATTGCGGGAAGGAGGGTTCAAATAATTTCAATTTCTTGGGAGTCTAAGATGAGTTTGTCAGTAAATTTAGCGGTAACCATAGCCACAATAATGTAAAGTACTATTGTGCTGATTAAAAAGACGATCATTAGGGCGTGGTCGTGGAAATGAAGAAGTTCTTCTATCAGAGGTGAAGCTGCATCTTGAAATCCTAGTTGCGAGGGATGTGCCATTATAAAACAAGACACGCGGGGGTTTAACCCGCAATTCTGCCTCGACAAGGCAGTGTAATAGCTTTTTACTAGTGTCTTATGAAGAAAGTGACAGAGCGGTTATGTGGTTGGCTTGAAACCAATTCATGGGGGTTCAACTCCTCCCTTTCTCGTTAGTTTGATCGTACTTGAATAAATGCAGGCTGTTCGAAGGTGTGGTATGGAGGTGGGCAGCCGTGCAGTCACTCTACGTTTGTAGCGGTGAGTTCTACTGAAAGTACTTCTCGTTTGGCTGTAAATGCTTCTCAAATAATAAATAGGAACATAATCACAGCAACAAGTGAGACAAGGGATCCAATAGAGGAAACTGTATTTCATAGGGTGTAGGCGTCTGGATAGTCTGAGTATCGCCGAGGCATACCAGCTAATCCTAGGAAGTGTTGTGGGAAGAATGTGAGGTTTACACCTACGAACATTACTCCGAAGTGGATTTTTGTTCATGTGCTGTGAAGCGTGTAACCGGTAAATAGGGGGAATCAGTGGACGAAAGCGGCAACAATGGCAAAGACGGCACCCATAGAGAGAACGTAGTGGAAGTGGGCTACTACATAATATGTATCGTGAAGGACAATGTCTAGCGAGGAGTTGGCAAGCACGATCCCGGTTAGTCCTCCAACTGTAAATAGGAAGATAAAGCCAAGGGCTCATAGAAGTGGAGTTTCTCATTTGATAGAGCCTCCGTGAAGGGTTGCGAGTCAGCTAAAGACTTTAACACCGGTTGGGATGGCAATGATCATTGTAGCAGATGTGAAGTAGGCACGTGTGTCAACGTCCATTCCGACTGTAAACATGTGATGAGCTCAGACAATGAAGCCTAGAAGGCCGATAGCCATCATGGCTCAAACCATGCCCATATAGCCGAAAGGTTCTTTTTTACCAGAATAATAAGCGACAATATGGGAGATCATTCCGAAACCTGGTAGAATAAGAATATAAACCTCCGGGTGTCCGAAGAATCAGAATAGGTGTTGATAAAGGATTGGATCACCGCCTCCTGCTGGGTCGAAGAAGGCAGTGTTAAGATTCCGATCCGTGAGAAGCATTGTAATTCCAGCAGCTAGGACTGGTAGAGAAAGGAGTAGAAGGACAGCTGTAATCAGTACTGCTCAGACGAACAGGGGGATTTGGTACATTGAAACGGCAGATGGTTTCATGTTAATGATGGTAGTGATAAAGTTGATTGCTCCTAAGATGGAGGAAATACCAGCTAGATGGAGGGAGAAAATAGTTAGGTCAACAGATGCTCCTGCGTGGGCTAGGTTACCTGCTAGAGGCGGGTAAACGGTTCACCCTGTGCCGGCCCCGGCTTCAACCCCGGAGGAGGCGAGAAGTAGAAGGAATGAGGGAGGGAGCAGTCAAAAGCTCATGTTGTTTATTCGAGGGAAAGCCATGTCTGGGGCTCCGATCATTAGAGGGATCAGTCAGTTTCCGAAACCTCCAATCATAATTGGCATTACTATAAAGAAGATTATTACGAAGGCGTGGGCTGTAACGATTACGTTATAAATTTGATCATCGCCTAGTAAAGCGCCAGGTTGGCTAAGTTCAGCTCGAATTAGGAGGCTCAGGGCAGTGCCCACCATTCCGGCTCAAGCACCAAATACTAGATAGAGGGTGCCGATGTCTTTGTGATTGGTCGAGAAAAATCAACGTGTGATTGCCACAGGTAGGATGGCTGAGTTTTAAGCGGTGGATTGTAGCCCCATAGACAGAGGTTCGAGTCCTCTTCTTACCAAGCCCTGAGGTGTTTTACATATTAGATTGCAAATCTAAAGAAGCAGGCTAATTCCCTGCCGGGGCTTTTCCCCGCCTATTATCTGTCTGATTAGGCGGGGAAAAGGTAGATAGATGCTCGCTGGTTTGAGCACTTAGCTGTTAACTAAGAGTTTGTAGGATCGAGGCCTGCCTATCTAGGAAGGCTTTAGCTTAATTAAAGTGTCTGTTTTGCATGCAGGAGATGTGGGGTAATGTCCCGCAAGTCTTATCAGGGACTGGGAGATTTTCACTCCCGCTTAGGGCTTTGAAGGCTCTTGGTCTTGTGCTATCCTAAGTCCCTTAGGGGGTGAGAAGGGCAATCGCGGCGGGTGTGAGGGGAAGAAGGGAGATTGTTGCTGTGGTTGAAATGGCCAAGGGTAGGGAGAGTTGGGAGGATGGGAATCGTCAGGGGGTTGTGCCTGTTAAGTTATTGGGGAATATAGTTAAGGTTATAGCGTAGGAGATGCGAAGGTAGAAGTAAAGGCTGAGAAGGGCAGTTAGAGCAGCTAGAGTGGCCAGGGGGGCTAGTTCTTGCTTGGCAAGTTCTTGAAGGATAAGTCATTTTGGTATGAAGCCTGTGAGAGGGGGAAGGCCCCCTAGTGAGAGGAGAACTAGGGGTGCGAGTGATGTGAGGATAGGGGCTTTAGTCCAGGAGGTGGCGAGTGTATTAATGTTAGTCGACTTATTGAGTTTAAAGACTAGGAAAGTTGAGAATGTCATAATGAAATATGTGAGTAACGCTAGGAGGGTAAGGGAAGGGGAGAATTGTAGGACTAAGATTATTCAGCCTAGGTGTGCGATTGAGGAATAAGCAAGAATTTTTCGCAATTGGGTTTGGTTTAAGCCTCCTCAGCCGCCTACGAGTGTTGATAGGACTCCGAGCAGAATAAGGATGGTAGGGTTGGTTGTTTGAATTTGTAGAAGGAGGGCGAAGGGTGCTAGTTTTTGTCAGGTGGATAAAATGAGTCCCGTGGTTAGGTCAAGGCCTTGAAGTACTTCGGGGAGTCAGGTATGTGTTGGAGCTAGTCCAATTTTTAGGGCTAAAGCAAGGGTAATTATTGTTGTAGGGAGGGGGTGGGATATGTGAAGAATGTCTCATTGGCCGGTGAGTCAAGCGTTGGTTGTGCTAGCGAATAGTAGTATGGCGGCTGCGGTAGCCTGAGTGAGGAAATATTTGGTGGTTGCTTCAACTGCTCGGGGGTGGTGATGTTGAGCTATAAGGGGAAGAATGGCGAGGGTATTAATTTCTAATCCCATTCATGCTAGGAGCCAGTGTGAGCTAGCAAATGTAACTGTAGTACCTAGGCCTAGTCCAAACAGTAAGGTAGCTAAAATGTACGGGTTCATTAGTAGAGGAAGGGGTTTAACCTACATATTTGGGGTATGGGCCCAATAGCTTGTTTAGCTGACTTTACTAGGAAGTGGTGTAGCGGAAGCACTAAGAGTTTTGATCTCTTTAGGTAGGGTTCGAATCCCTTCTTTCTAAGGAGCCGGGGGGACTTTAACCCCCATGGTTCACTCTATCAAAGTGGCCCTTTACTTCAGGCACAGCTCCGGGGTTAGAGTTGGGGTGGGAGGCCGGCGAATGCGATTGGCAGTGCAAGGTGTCAAATAACCAGTGCGAGTGTTAAGGGGAGGAAGTTTTTTCAGATAAGGTGTATGAGTTGGTCGTACCGGAATCGAGGGTAGGAGGCTCGAACTCATAGGAACACAATGGATAGTAGTGCTGCTTTAGTTATAAGGTTAACAGCAGTAAGTTCAGGAATGGTAGGGATATGTGAAGCTCCCAAGAATAGGGTGGCAGAAAGTGTATTTATAAGTAAGATGTTGGCGTATTCTGCTAGGAAGAATAGGGCAAAGGGGCCTCCTGCGTATTCGACGTTAAATCCAGAGACTAGTTCGGATTCACCTTCTGTTAGGTCGAAGGGAGCACGATTGGTTTCCGCTAGGGTGGAGATGTATCATATTGCTGCTAGGGGTCAGGCTGGAAGGACTAGTCAAATGCCTTCTTGGGCGGTGTTAAAGGTTTGGAGGGTGAATCCTCCTGTGAAAATAATAATGTTAAGGAGGATGAGTCCTAAGCTGACTTCGTAAGAAATGGTTTGGGCTACGGCACGAAGGGCCCCGATGAGGGCGTATTTTGAGTTGGAGGCTCAACCTGAACCTAAAATAGAGTAGACTGCGAGACTCGATAGTGCTAGAATAAAAAGAATACCTAGGTTTAAATCTACAACAGGGTAGGGAAGAGGTATAGGGGCCCAAAGGGTGAGGGCAAGAGTGAGAGCTAGCATAGGGGTAAGAAGGAATAAAACGGGGGAGGAAGTGGAGGGGCGAACAGGTTCTTTAATAAATAGTTTTACGCCGTCGGCGATAGGTTGAAGAAGGCCGTAAGGTCCGACAACGTTTGGGCCTTTTCGTAGTTGTATATAACCTAGGACTTTTCGTTCAAGGAGGGTAAGGAATGCAACGGCTAGGAGGACGGGAACGATGAAGGCTAGGGGGTTGAGGATATGGGTAATAAGTGTGGAGATCATAGCTAAGGAGAGGATTTGAACCTCTGTGGAAAGGGCTTAGGTCTTTTGCAGTTGCCGGGCTCTGCCACCTTAACATGCCGTTTTCTTGGGCACGAAGGGCATGCCCTCTTGCCTAGTTTAGATGCTTTCATTAGGTGGGGGTGAGGCGTACTTAAAGCAGGGGCCTCTTCTTTTCGGTCCTTTCGTACTAGAAAAGATCATAGCATAGATAGAAACTGACCTGGATTACTCCGGTCTGAACTCAGATCACGTAGGACTTTAATCGTTGAACAAACGAACCCTTAATAGCGGCTGCACCATTAGGATGTCCTGATCCAACATCGAGGTCGTAAACCCCCTTGTCGATATGGGCTCTAAAAGGGGATTGCGCTGTTATCCCTAGGGTAACTTGGTCCGTTGATCGGCGTTGCCGGATCATTTTTGGTCAGAATTTCTGTTAATTAGAGCGGTAGCTCTCAGTTTTGGGAGGAAGGAAGAGGGGGAAGGTGCTCCCAGTCCACGTGGGGGTTTTTTATTTCCCCATGGTCGCCCCAACCGAAGACATTTAAGCAGGACTCATTCAGTTTTGTTCTTTATTAGGAGTTGTTTAACGTGATCTGCTTTAGTGTCTAAAGCTCCATAGGGTCTTCTCGTCTTATGGTTTTACCCCCGCTTCTGCACGGGGAGATCAATTTCATTGACTGGATAGAGGAGACAGCTAAGCCCTCGTTATGCCATTCATACAGGTCTTCATTTAAAAGACAAGTGATTACGCTACCTTTGCACGGTCAAAATACCGCGGCCGTTGAACTAGTTGTCACTGGGCAGGCGGGACCTCTTATTCTTTAGTTTTGCAAGAGGCGATGTTTTTGGTAAACAGGCGAGGCTTCATGTGTTTGCCGAGTTCCTTCTCTTTCTTTTAGTCTTTCCTTTGTGGCACACCAGTGTGGGGTTAACGGTAAGGAGATGGATGGTTTTCTGGTTTATCTAGGTGATTTTTCAATACCCTCTTTGTTTGGGGCCGTTAAGTTTCGGTGGGTAGTCCGTTCCGATTTACACGTGTGCGAGGAGAGAGGGGTAGGGCTCTCTTATTACTCATATTAGCATGGTCACGCCCATGTTGGCATGGGGCGGCCTGGTAAGGTTAGGGGGTTAAGATAAGGTTATCAGGATAAGAGGAGGAAGAGTATGTCGGAGCTTTAACGCTTTCTATGGGGATGGCTGCTTTTAGGCCCACCCAAACATTTTTCCTTAATTATTATGATCTTTACCCATCTGTAAAAGTTGTATCTTAATTCAAAGGGGCTGTACCCCCTTTGACTAACTCTCATGGTTTCTTACAGTATCCGGAGGAAGTTAGTACGGAGGTGAAGGGAGAAGCCATGAGGCTGAACTTCTATCCAGTTCCCAGGCAACCAGCTATTACTAGGTTCGGTAGGTCTGTCACCTCTACTCGAAGCTCTTCCCACTCTTTTGCCACAGAGACGGGTTCGCCCTAATTGATAGGCTGTCTTGGAGTAGCTCACCTAGTTTCGGGTTATCAAACTAAAGGGCTCTTTGCTTGAGGGTGCTAGCTAAATCATGATGCAAAAGGTACGAGTTTAAATCTCTGTTTTTTTAAGCTTTACTGGGCTATTTCATCTCTCTTTCAGCGTTCCCTTGCGGTACTTTCTCTATTGCTCCACTAGTTCCTTTTCTGTCGCCCATACTAGGGTGGGAGAATGGTTTAGTTCGTGCAGTCTTGCGTGTTTTTGGGGTTATTTATGTTGATTTGTTGTTATTGAGGGGTGGGGCTAGCTGATAGGCGTCAGGGTGATCCGATTTGCACGGATGACTTCTCAGTGTAAGGGAGATGCTTTTCTAGCTTAGCTACACTCTGATTTTTCCAAGCGCACCTTCCGGTACACTTACCATGTTACGACTTTCCTCTCCTTTGCAGTTGTAGGGTTTTAGTTAATTAGGGCCGGAAGCTTGGGGAGGGTGACGGGCGGTGTGTGCGCGCTTTAGGGCCAGTTTCAGCGGGACGCTCTGCTTTCTGCTTACTGCTAAATCCTCCTTCAGCTGCATGTTTCAATGCAACATTCGTAATTCGCTATAAGTAGCGAATGTAGCCCATTTCTTCCCCTCTCATGCACTACACCTCGACCTGACGTTTTAGGCTGTGCCAACTTTGCTTACTATAAAACCTTCACAGGGTAAGCTGACGACGGTGGTATATAGGCGGGAAAAGCAAGGGAGGGTGAGGTTGAACGGGGGTTATCGGTTCTAGAACAGGCTCCTCTAGGTGGATGTTAAGCACCGCCAAGTCCTTTGGGTTTTAAACTTATGCTCGTAATTCCCGGGCGGATCTAGGGTGTAGTAAATAATCGATGTTTAGGGCTAAGCATAGTGGGGTATCTAATCCCAGTTTGTTTCTTAGCTTTCGTGGGTTCGGGTGATGTAAAGCCACTTTCGTAGTTGGGCTTCATACCTTCGGATGCGTATAACAGCTCTGAGAGCGTTCGGCTTTAGTTTTTGGGTTTCCTTAACCACTCTTTACGCCGTTGTCTGTCAACTTGGGCCTCTCGTATAACCGCGGTGGCTGGCACGAGTTTTACCGGCCCTCTTAGCTTTAACTAAGTCGAGTTTTCACTCATAGCTTAATATCTATCACTGCTGATTTCCCTTGAGGGTGTGGCTAAGCAAGGTGTCATGGGCTACAGGGGGTGTGCCTGATACCAGCTCCTTGTTCCCAAGCAGGGAACTGTGGGCATTCTCACAGGGGGGCGGATACTTGCATGTGTAAGTATAGCTAAAGCTGACAGTAAAGTCAGGACCAAGCCTTTGTGCCCGCGGGGCTTTCTAGGGCCCATCTTAACATCTTCAGTGTTATGCTTTAATTAAGCTACGCTAGC